CTAGACAATAAAATATGTTGACATGTGGAGGAACATATTTACTAGTTATATCATCTGCAATCGCCTGAATTTCGAGACGCTCTTCGAACCAATCATATACTTTATTGAGATAGGTAAACCAAGGGAACTCCCCCTCTGAGAACCGTATATGAGACTTTCATCTCGTACAGCTCAAGCAAAAACACCCCAATACTGGTTGCAACGGATATGTAATAGGAAATTTGAAACTTCTTCTTAGTACTCCATCCAACCTTCTCTGAAAATACGACGAAGTGCAAAAAAAACCGAAGCTCTTCTTTAGTGATGACAATGCCAAAATATCAAGTCAGCTCATTTCATTCGTTTTTATGTTGATCATTACGGGCCTCTTGAATTTTCTCGGTCTCTCAATTTTAATTTTTTGTATAATGTGGATTTCTTTTTGTTTCTAATTGCTAGGAATTCTCTTGTTGAGACCCTATGATTCGATTGAAACCTAAGATTCATACTAGAACCACGATGATTGAATAAAGTCCCTAAGCTAAGCCCAAGGGTTATCTGAGTAAAAACCTTTTGATCATCACTTATTCAATGAATAGATGAAATGACTCTAAATCCATAGAAACATTTGTCCGTTGGTCAAAATAAGCAAACAAAAAATTTAAGAATAATTAGAAAATAAATCTTTGAAATTTTTTGAGTCCGGTCGCGAGGTCTGACTGAATAGTAGGTATGAATCATAGTTTAAATATTTCTTTTCTTGATCTATTTCATTCCATATATTCCGTGCTCCAGATACTAGAATGAATATCCGACGAGGCAAAACCCATCTCTCTCAAGATGACAGACCCATTCTCTGTACTATCAATAGGATCAATTATAACAAGTCACACACTCATATTCCGGAAATACCGAAACAAAGGAATTTCACGGTCAAACTGCCGGAATGACCTAAAAATCCTAGTCCTAAGTGATTCACTTTGGATTGAAAAGACAGTACTTCGCAATTCCTATGAACCTAATTCATTGAAATTCCATCCAGTAAAACGGAAGAGTTATAAATCTCCAAAATAATAGATAGGAATACCGCGAAGAGAGCCATTGCGACACCCATCAACGGGGTAGTTCCCCATCCGGGCGCTACTTTACCATATTCCGAATTCAACGGTTTCAATAAACTTCCTAGACCAGTCTGTCTTGGTCTTGGACCAGATCTCGAATTATTCTCAACGGTTTGTGTAGCCATAAATCCTATTGCATTGATTGAATTTTATTGACTTTGTAAATCATACCGTTGTAAATAACCGATCTTATTATAGATCCATTGTGGTCTTGAAATTTTATAATAATGGAAATAGCAACCCTAGTCGCCATCTTTATATCTGGTTTACTTGTAAGTTTTACCGGGTACGCCTTATATACCGCTTTTGGGCAACCCTCTCAACAACTAAGAGATCCATTTGAAGAACATGGGGACTAATTAAAGTCAAGTAATGAGCCGCCCGTGTTGGGCGGCTCATTACTTGACTTTAATGCATTAATTCATTAGTATTTCTAAAGTAACATTATACTTTAACTATAATTGAGATAATCAAAAATCATTTTTTAGTCGGAACCTTAGGCGGTTCTCGAAAAAAGATAGCGAAAAAAATGATTCCTAGAGTCGAGACTAAGAGGAATGTATAAACCAATGCTTCCATAAATTCGATCGTGGTTTACAATTATAGCTTCCACACCTGTTCATTTGGGAGCATCTCCCAGATAAAGACAAGAGTCAAAGAAAAGGGCGATTTAAATCCAGCAAAATTTATCTGGTAATCTATGTAGAAAGTGAAATCAAAAAAAATCCAATAGAAGCGAAAGATACCATATCAGATCAATGTTTATCAGATTACCTGTCTCCTTGTAGTTGGATCCCCAAGTTTTTGGAATGCTCCAAATTCTACTTGAGCATCCAAATCTGGATCAATCCCCGCAAAAACATCTCTGAACAAGGTTCTAGCACCATGCCAAATGTGTCCGAAAAAGAAGAGCAAAGCAAACGAAGCATGCCCAAAAGTGAACCAACCCCTCGGACTACTACGAAAAACACCATCAGATTTCAAAGTAGCACGATCTAATTCAAAAATTTCACCTAATTGAGCGCGTCTAGCATATTTTTTCACAGTTGCAGGATCACTATAACTGACTCCGTTAAGTTCGCCACCATAGAACTCAACAGTTACCCCTACTTGCTCAACACTATACTTCGATTCCGCCCTTCGAAAAGGAACATCGGCTCTCACAATTCCGTCTCCATCTACCAAAACTACCGGAAATGTTTCAAAAAAAGTAGGCATACGACGTACAAAAAGCTCACGCCCCTCTTTATCTCTAAAGATAGGGTGCCCTAACCATCCAACAGCTATTCCGTCCCCGTTATCCATTGAGCCCGCTCTGAATAATCCCCCCTTTGCGGGATTATTGCCGATGTAATCATAAAAAGCTAATTTTTCAGGAATTTTAGACCAGGCTTCTGATAAACTCTGATTTTCAGCTAGTCCGGCACCAACCCTTCGATAGATTTCTTGCTGGAAGTATCCCTGATCCCATTGATAACGGGTGGGACCGAATAATTCGATGGGGGTAGTTGCCGAACCATACCACATAGTTCCGGCAACAACAAAAGCCGCAAAAAAGACAGCAGCGATACTACTGGAAAGAACAGTTTCAATATTACCCATACGCAACCCTTTGTATAGGCGTTGGGGCGGACGAACACTAAGATGAAATAGGCCTGCTAATATGCCCAATGTCCCTGCTGCAATATGATGAGAGGCTATGCCTCCCGGAACAAAAGGATCAAAACCTTCTACGCCCCACGCAGGACTTACAGATTGTACTTTTCCAGTTAGTCCGTAAGGATCGGACACCCATATTCCAGGACCATACAAGCCCGTTACATGAAATGCACCAAACCCAAAGCAAGCTAACCCTGATAGAAATAAATGAATTCCAAAAATCTTGGGCAAATCCAAAGAAGGTTTTCCTGTACGTTCATCACGGAATATTTCTAGATCCCAATACACCCAATGCCAGATAGCTGCCAAAAAGCACAAACCAGAAAACACAATATGCGCCCCGGCCACACCCTCGTAACTCCAAATACCCGGATTTGTTACAGTTCCTCCTGTGATACTCCAACCTCCCCATGAATTGGTTATTCCTAAACGAGTCATGAAGGGTATAACAAACATACCCTGTCTCCACATTGGATCAAGAACGGGGTCAGAGGGATCAAAAACGGCTAATTCGTATAGAGCCATTGAACCAGCCCACCCAGAAACTAGAGCTGTATGCATTATATGGACAGCAAGCAACCGACCGGGATCATTCAATACGACGGTATGAACACGATACCAAGGCAAACCCATGAAAATACCCCTTTATCAAAGAAAAAAAAAAAAAAA